AATTAACCTTTCATAAGATTCATTAATTCGACTGTTACGGTACTTCGTATTCGATAATATATAACTAGAATTGCTAACCCGATTGAAGACTCTGCTGCTGCTACGGTTAAAATAAGTAGGGAAAAAATTTGGCCAACAATGTCATCTAGTCGAATTGACGAAAAAATTAGATTAAAACTAATTGCTAAAAACATCATTTCAAGGGACATAAGCATAACTAAGATATTTTTTTGGTTCAAAAAAATTCCTAACATGCTAACTAAAAATAGTGAGGACGATATATTTACGCAGTTTAACTGTTCGAACATTATTTTCAATGAGTTTACAAGTGGGGTAGTAGAGAGATTTAATTATTTTCCAGCCGCAGGTTCCCCTACGGCTACCTTGTTACGACTTCACTTCAGTTTTTCTTTTACTATAAATCAAAGTCTTGATCTTCAAATAAAGAGAATTTCCATAGCGTGACGGGCGGTGTGTACAAAACCTAAGAACAGATTCACCGTAACATTCTGATTTACGATTACTAGCAATTCCAACTTCATATTTTCGAGTTTCAGAAAATAATCTGAATATTGAATTCTATTTGAAAGATTGGCTAAAACTAACATTTACGCTTCTTTTTGATAGAATTATTGTAGCACATGAAAGTAGCCCAACTTATTAGGGTCATGAGGACTTGGCGTCATTCTTTCCTTCCTCCGAGATATCTTCGGCGATCTAAATTCAAAAATTTACAAGAGTTTTGTCCGTTTGTTGGAATTAACCAAACGCTTCACAGCACGGACTGACGACAGCCATGCAACACCTGTAACTAATGAAGTTATACAAAAGTTGGTAAGGTTTCGCGCGTATTGTCGATTTAAACCACATGCTCCACTGCTTGTGTAAGTTCCCGTCAATTCCTTTGAGTTTTAACTTTGCAGTCGTAGTTCCCAGGCGAAGTGTTAAACGCGTTAGCTACACTTTCGAACTTTCCGAAAATAAACACTTATCGTTCAGGGTGTGGACTACAGGGGTATCTAATCCCTTTTGCTACCCACACTTTAATACCTCAATGTCAGTTTTAATCTGGATTACTGCTTTTGCTGTCGAAGTTCTTTTAAGAATCAAAACATTTTACCGTTACTCTTAAAGTTCCGTAATCTTCTTTTGAACTCTAGAAAATTAGTTTAATAATCTGTTTAAAAATGAACTTTAAACTTTAAATTAGAATTTAATTTTCCACCTACGTATGCTTTACGCCCAATTAATTCGAATAACGCTTGCCCTTCTCGTTTTACCGCGGCTGCTGGCACGAAATTAGCCAGGACTTTTTTGTTAAGAAATCATTGTTTATCTTAAAATAAAGTGCTTTACAGTTTTTTACCTTCATCACACTTGTGGTTTAGCTGGGTCAAGCTTTCACTCATTGCCCAAGATTCCTCACTGCTGCCTTCTGGTGAAGTTTGGACCGTGTCTCAGTTCCAATGTGGTTGTTCATCCTCATAGACCAACTAAAGATCGTAAGCTTGGTAAACTATTAAACCACCAACAACTTAATCTTATACAGACTTTTCTCAACACAAATCAATTTTGGTTGTATCTAACAATTTCTTGAGGCTTATTTCCGTACATTACTCACCCGTTTGCTAATAACTTATATGAAAATAAGTTCTTTTAACTTGCATGTGTTATGCTAACCACTAGCGTTCATTCTGAGCCAGGATCAAACTCTTTTATCAATATAAAAACTTTGTTATCTAACTACCCCACTCAATAAACCTTGAAAAAAAAGAGTTTGTTCATTTTTTCCAACTAAACAAGAATCCACCCTCCGTTATAAAAAGCGAACTTAAAAGTTTACGATTCAAGTAAATTTTTTCTTTGGAGTTGAAATAAGTCGTCAAGTTTAATTTTGAATTCGTCGGAGAACCAAGTCGTTTGACAAAGTTTTGATGGAAAACTTTTTTTTTTAACTTACGGCTTTTAGTGCAAGTAATTTCTTTTTTGAGTTTACGTAACATTTTATTCGATTTTTACGGGAACAGGACTTGAACCTATAACTTCAGATCATGAGTCTAATGAGTTGACCAATTACTCTATCCCGTTTGTTATACTCCTAGTGGGATTCGAACCCACATTTATGTCACGAAAAGACATTGCCTTAGCCTTTAAACGATAGGAGCTTTGGTTATTTTCTTACCGTATTTCGAGCGGGAGTTACTTCTACTTGTAACAGCGTGTAGATCATAATTTCCTCGAACAAAGTGATAACGAACTCCTGGCAAATCTTTCACTCTACCTCCTCTAACTAAAACCAACGAATGTTCTTGTAAGGTATGGCCTTCTCCCGGAATATATCCGATGACAAATTTACCAGTCGTTAAATGAACCTTAGCGACTTTGCGTTTAGCAGAGTTTGGTTTTTTAGGATTGGTTGTGTAAACTCTAACGCAAACACCCTTTCTTTGGGGACATTTTTCAAGGGCTGAGAAATTGTTTTTGGGTGCGTTATTTTTTCTCGATTTCTTTACTAGTTGTTGAAGTGTAGGCATTTAGCAAATTTTCTGTTAAGTGTTGTAGGTTTTGTAACAAAAGAAGAAGAAAAGGACCTCATAAAAGATAAAAGCATTGGAAATGATAAAAAATTGTAAGAAAACATTTGGGGGTATGAGCAAAAAAAAAGAGAAGATAGTCAAGAAAACAAAAAGTTTTCTACGGGACTTTACCGTCCTATAGGCTATTATCGGATTCAACAGAAGATAAATGAAAGTTACTCAAAGGAAAACGGTAAGTATCGAAAAACTGAAGACATACCGGAAGGATAGAATTCAGCGGATGTAGCTCAGAATTCTAAATTCAATTTTGATATTTAAAATGGAACCCGTTTGCTTTGTTTCTCACTGCGCTAAAAACTCTAACACAACCGGTAAAAAAGTGGTGTAACAGAATACAAGGGAAACAAGGTAAACAGTCAGTGAGCTGATAAGTAGTTTCAACGAAAAACTTATTTGATAAATATACCAACTATTTTTTGAGAATTGAATTAGTTGGTAAAAGAATAGGGGAAAAGACGAAAGTAGTGAAGTTGAGAAGACGAGAACTCAAACCACATCGATTAAGTCAGTCGTTCCAGTTACAATAAACTTTTTACTAAGAAATTGTAAGAAGGGGTAGGTCTCGACTAGAAGTAACGTCTGGACGTTTAAGAATGTAATGATTATACAAAAGATGAAGCTTATGACAATATAAGAAAGACGATATAATAGCTCGATTGAGTAAGAGTATAGCAGAAAGTTAATTTTATCTAGGTTAATTTTGAGTGTATTAGGATTTGAACCTAAGATCCATAAATTAAAAGTTTACTGCTTTTTACCAACTAAGCTATACACCCTACCGAATTTAATCTTATTGTGTTTGGGAAGAGTTGAACTTCCAATCTTTAAATTCGTAGTTTAACGCTTTATCCTAATTAAGCTACAAACACAAAGGTTTGGGGTTAATTTTGTGAGGACACTAGATTCGAAGATGAGTAATAATGGGTTCGAACCATTAACTTTTTCAATGTAAACGAAATACTCTACCAGTTGAGTTAATTACTCTATATGATGTTGGGTTTGCTTCCTGAATGGGATTCGAACCCATGACGTATCGTGTTGAATAAACTATACGTGACGATTTAGCAAACCGTTGTTTTCAACCACTCAACCATCTTCTCTGGTATCTTTTCAGTAGGCGTTTTTTTTACAAACGGTCCTAAAAGTTCGCAACCAGTGTGGGTTGGTTGCGAACTTTTAGGACCGTTTGTAAAAAAAACGCCTACTGAAAAGATACCAGAGAAGATGGTTGAGTGGTTGAAAACAACGGTTTGCTAAATCGTCACGTATAGTTTATTCAACACGATACGTCATGGGTTCGAATCCCATTCTTCTCATAATCCCATTCTTCGTGGAGAATTAATTCAAATTCCTGACGGAAGAGATGGCTGAGTGGTTGAAAGCGGTAGACTGTAAATCTATTTATATTATTATCGTGGGTTCGAATCCTACTCTCTTCACTCTCAACTAAAAGCGTTTTTAGTTTAAAAGGACAAAACACCAATCTTCTAAATTGACATTGGAGGTTCAAGTCCTTCAAAACGCAAACACAACTATAACTATTTAATTTTAAGCAACATAACGCGCTGAACGGAAACACATGGGGGTATAGTTTAACTTGGTAAAATCTATGTTTTGCATACATAAAATTATTGGTTCAAATCCAATTACTTCCAGTCATCTGTTCAAACATGGAAAAGAATTTCACCTACCCGGTTAAACCAGTTAAAATCGATTTATTTTACAAGTCTCTAAATACTTTTGATTTTATTGACAACAACTTCTTATCTTTCCATTACTATCAACTCAGTTCACTTAATTTGAATAACACATCTCTTCAAATCAGAACTGACTCTTCTTCTAAAATCAATTCATTAATAGTAAACACAACTTTGGAAATCTTAACGCAACATCGTCCGTCTACTCAAATCTTGAATAAGTCTTTAAACTTCACTGTAACTCTACGTAATCGTGAACTATTATCGTTTCTGGATTTTTGTTTACTATCTTTCTTTTTAAACAAAACTCCTCAACAATTAGTGTTTACCCACGACAAAGTAGGTCAAAATTTCTACATTTTTCTACCATCAAAGTTCAGTAAAAAATTAGATACCCTTTCCGCTTTTCAGTATCCTATCCGCGTACTCAACTATTTAGACAAAGACAAAAAATTAAACTTGCTACCCATTGTCTAAACAAAAGTAGAGGAGAGTAGCTCAATGGTAGAGCTTTGGTTTTCAAAACCAATGGTTGGAGGTTCAAGTCCTTCTTCTCCTGCCTAATCTGAAACCTACTAAATTTAAGATCAATAAAATGCCAACTCACTTTACTATCTCAAGTCCGTTAGAACAATTCGAAATTGTAACAATTCTCCCCTTTTCCATCTCAGGATTAAATTTTTCTCTAACCAATTCGTCTCTATTTTTAATTTTGGCATCTTTACTTTCAATTTGTTGAACTAGTTTAAGCTTTTATAATCAAACCCTAATTCCAAACAACTGACAACTTGTAAAAGAGTCAATATATGAAGTAACGGCCGGTATGGTCGAAGATAATTTAGGCCCAAAAGGCGAATTTTACTTCCCATTTATATTTACCCTACACTTACTACTACTGTACTGCAACTTAATTGGTATGATCCCGTATAGTTTTACCGTTACTAGTCATATTGTTTTTACTTTTGCCTTGGCGCTGTCAATTTTCATAGGCATTAACGTCATAGGCATTCAAACTCACGGATTCAAATTCTTTGCGCTTTTTTTACCCCGTGGAGTACCTTTAACCATCGTCCCTTTACTAATAACAATTGAATTTCTTTCATACATTGTAAAGGTCTTTACGTTATCAATTCGATTATTTGCTAATATGACTTCTGGGCATACTTTACTTAAAATCATTGCTGGATTCGCTTGAACAATGCTTTCGGCTGGGGGGTTACTAGCAATCTTTCATTTGATTCCCTTAACTCTTTTGTTAGCTCTTATTGGTCTTGAACTTGCTATAGCCGGTTTACAAGCTTATGTGTTTACCTTACTAACCTGCATCTATCTAAACGACGTTTTAGACATGCATTAAACTCAATTAAACATGCCTCAATTAGATCGTATCATTGTATTCTCTCAAATTTTTTGACTCTTTCTTGTTTTTACTTCACTATATGCTATTTTAACTCACTTCTTTCTACCAGGGTTTCTAAAATCCCTAAAATCACGAAGACTAATTATTGAAATAAACTCTTCAGAATTTCTTACTTTATCTTTAAATACTACAAAAAAACAATTATTACTAAAAGATTTATTACTAAAAGATTTAATGAAAATAGAAAGCTCTATACTCCGCGAATTTTCTTCGATTAGTAGTAAACCAAAACTAAATGTTCAACAAATTGATAAAAAAATTGAACTTACAGCACGTAATACTTCTCTGTACTGTGACGCACAATTGCTCAACGCTATTTCTTTGTACCCTAAGTCGCTTAATTTATCGTTTAAACTAAACTAACTACACGGATTTATGTACTTACTTATCCTAATGCTGCCTTTGCTGGGAGCCCTAATTTCAGGTTTTGGTGGACGTTGATTAGGTTATAAAGGCGCGAACACTTTTTCAACTTTGTGCGTATTGGTTGCAATGATTTTTTCGGTTTTTGCCTTTTGTGAAATTGGTTTGTCAGGGACTGTATGTCACATCCACTTAAGCACCTGAGTAGAATCAGGCATTCTTTCAATTTCGTGAGGTTTACTATTTGATAGCATTACTGTTGTAATGTTGGTTATAATAACATCAATTTCTAGCCTAGTTCATATTTATTCAATAAAATATATGGAAAATGACCCACACTGCGCCCGATTTATGGCTTATTTGGAAATATTCACTTTCTTTATGTTGACCCTAGTAACAGCTGATAACTTAATTCAAATGTTTTTAGGATGAGAGGGTGTTGGACTTGCTTCGTATTTACTTATTAATTTTTGGTACACTCGATTAGCAGCTAACCAGTCTGCTATTAAGGCTCTTGTCGTCAATCGAATAGGTGACTTCGGCCTTAGCATAGGTATTTTTCTAATCTTTTGACTTTTTAACTCTGTTGAATATTCTGTAATTTTCTCCTTGACTCCTTTATTTGAAAATTACACTTTGACTTTTATGACCTTTCAAATCCATGGGTTAACACTCATAGGAGCCTTTTTATTCTTAGGAGCTGTAGGCAAGTCGGCTCAACTAGGCTTACATACCTGGCTCCCGGATGCGATGGAAGGACCCACCCCTGTATCAGCGTTAATTCATGCGGCTACAATGGTAACAGCGGGAGTTTTTCTGGTGATTCGCTTTTCACCTCTTATTGAATTTTCGTCAACGATTTTATTCGTATTAGTAATATTTGGTTCTTTGACAGCTTTTTTTGCTGCTATGACTGGTGTGTTTCAAAATGACCTAAAAAAAGTTATTGCGTATTCAACTTGTAGCCAATTAGGTTATATGATTTTTTCTTGTGGTATGTCTTGCTATAATGTAAGCCTATTTCATCTAACTAATCATGCGTTTTTTAAAGCGCTACTATTTCTGAGCGCTGGCTCTGTAATTCACGCCGTCTCCAATGAACAAGATATGAGAAGAATGGGTTCTCTAGTCAAATTTATGCCGCTTACCTATTCATTAATGTTGATTGGTTCGTTAGCACTTGCGGGTTTTCCATTCCTCACAGGCTTCTACTCGAAAGATTTTATCCTAGAGCTGGCTCAGACTTCAACCTACTCAAATCTAAATATGTTTTACGTATCGTTCGCATGTTGGTTAGGAAGTATGTCCGTTTTTCTTACTTCCTTTTACTCTTTTAGATTGATTTACTTAACTTTCTTAAATAATTCCAACTTAACCAAAACATTGCTTCATTCTGTACATGAATCGTCTCTAGTGATGAGTTTACCGCTAATTGTTTTGGGCGTTGGTAGTATTTTTGTTGGTTACTTAGCAAAAGACCTTTTTGTTGGACTTGGAACCAATTTCTGAGGGTCATCGATCTTAATTCTACCTAATCACAATAACTTTATTGAAGCTGAAAGACTATCTATTTTAATTAAATGATTACCCTTTACTTTAAGCGCTTCGGCGGTTTTGGTAGCAACTTTCTTGAATTGAACTTTTTCATCATCAGTTTACTTTACTCTGAAACTACGAAAATTAGTATTTTTCTTTGCTTTCTTAATGAACAAAAAATGGTACTGAGACGTACTATACAATCGATTTCTTATCTTTCCAGTTCTAAGCTTCGGTTACTTTATATCTTTTAAGGCTCTAGACCGTGGTTTTATTGAACTCAGTGGTCCCTACGGGTTCTCAAAACTCATTCCTCTTTGATCTAAATTATTGATCAAACTACAAACGGGTCAAATTACGCACTATTTATTTTTTATAGTTTCTAATCTTTGCTTCTTCTTGACGGTGTTGGTATACGGCTATATTGATCCCAATTTCTCACTAGCGTTAACTTTTTTTATTTTACTTTTTTTCATTTAAAAACTTTATAAAAGAGTCTATAGCTTAAAGGTTAGAGCGTACGCGTGTGACATGTTGATACTTAAAGCATTAAATGCAAATTGTATCCATTCTATGTAATGAATTGATTTTTTTTTTATGAGTGTTAGATCCCTCATCGCTCTTGAGATTTGAGCGTTAAATTCGATTTATGACTAAAGTAAGTTAAAGCTAGATCGAATTTCAAATTTATGAGTACGTATAGAAACTTACTGAAAACGTCATTACTCTAATAACTTCGAGAAAAATTGGCTGAAAGCGTATTCTTAGCTAAAATCTAATCACTTCTCTTGGCGTAAAGTAGGACTCTAAAAATTTAAAAAATAAGAAATCGAAACATGTAATAAATAGGAAAGAGTTTAAAAGCGAATGTCTCTTTACAATGAAGAGAATAAGCTAAAAACTCTATTTAGAAACTTCTAAATAAAGCTGTATGATAAGAAATTATCACGTACAGTTTGATGCAAAGTTGTATTAATTTACATCGATTGTAACTTGATAAGCGTAAAGTTGGTTGTTCGAATCAATCTAGACTCATAATTTAAAAAAATTATAATTATTTTTCATGAACTCTGAATTTCTTAATCCCCTTGTATTGACGTCCCTAACCCCTCTAATAGGAGTTTTCATTCTTCTAGCAACTCCTTCTTCCAAGGAAATACTGTGCCGTAATCTCGCCTTGTGAGTTTCTTGCTTAACGTTTTTATTTTCTCTTCTTTTGTGAGTACAATTCGACAGTGGAACGTCGTTTTTTCAATTTTCAACTACGTTAGTTTGATTTCCATTCTCAAACTTTTACTACACGATTGGAATTGACGGTATCTCTTTGTTCTTTATTTTACTTACGACTTTTTTAATCATTACTTGTATTTTGGTCAGCTGAAGCTCAGTTCAGACAAACTTGAAAGATTACTTAATCTGTTTTTTAATTTTAGAGTTTTTTTTAATCCAAGTCTTTTCTGTTTTAGATTTACTTTTGTTTTACATCTATTTTGAAAGCGTCTTGATACCTATGTTTTTAATTGTAGGTGTCTGGGGTTCAAGGGAGCGGAAAATTAGAGCAGCTTATCAGTTTTTTTTATATACTTTAATTGGCTCGTTGTTAATGCTTCTGGCCTTGCTAAATATCTACTTCCAAACAGGATCAACTGATTTCCAAATTTCACGAAGCTTCCAATTCTCTGAACTAAATCAAATTTTCCTTTGACTCGCATTTTTTGCAAGCTTCGCTGTCAAAATTCCGATGATTCCCTTTCATATATGATTACCAGAAGCCCACGCCGAGGCCCCTACTTCAGGCTCCGTAATCTTGGCCGGAATTTTACTCAAGATGGGTGGGTACGGCTTCCTACGATTTTCTCTACCTATGTTTCCTATAGCCACTATTTTTTTTACACCCTTAATTTTTACCTTAAGCTTAATTGCAATTATTTACGCATCACTGACGACGTTACGACAAATCGATCTAAAGAAAATCATTGCTTATTCGTCTGTTTCACATATGGGTTTCGTAACCATTGGAATCTTTTCTCTAAATATTCAAGGAGTTGAAGGTAGTATTCTTTTAATGCTAAGCCATGGTTTAGTTTCAAGTGCCTTGTTCCTATGTATCGGGATTTTATATGATCGTCATAAAACTCGGGTAATTAAGTACTATTCTGGATTGATTCAAGTTATGCCAGTTTTTGGCGTCTTTTTCCTTTTTTTCACGCTTGCAAACTTGGGGTTCCCTGGGACAGGTAGCTTTATAGGTGAAATTTTAATCTTACTCGGTTCCTTTCAAGCCAACATGACTTTAACGTTTTTTTCCACGATAGGAACGGTTTTAGGAGCTGCCTATTCCATCTGATTGTTTAACCGTATAATCTTTGGATCTCTAAAATTAAAATACTTTTTATATTTCCAAGATATTTCACGCCGAGAATTTTGAATTCTGAGTCCTTTAGCGACCTTAATCTTATGAATGGGTATCCATCCTAACTCATTTTTAAACGAGATACATTTCTCTAGTATAGCCTTGCTAGAGTCAGTCTTTTAGTACAACTAAAATTAAAATAAAAATTCACATGTCTATTTTTCACTGACTGAATTTGCGTGTAGCAGCTTTAATTGTGGTCGCAGGAACTTTGTTCGATGTTGAGATAATATTATTAATTTTCGGTTTCTTAGTTTTGCACGTAAGCATGGGGTTAAAAGCGATAGTGTACGATTATATTCACCTAAAAAAAGTCAAGCTCATATCTCTAATACTGATCAGAATATCGGCAATTGAAATTATTAGATATGCTTTAGAACTTTTTACATAACTTATTAAATACCTATGAATAGCCTTTTATACGATATTTATCCAGTCCTACCCGAAATCTTTCTCGTTGCGAGTGTTTGCGTTTTACTTATTTATGGGGTTTTATTTAGCTCATCTTTTAAACTCGGTTATCCCCTACTTACAAAAAATATAGGTTGAATAACTTTTCAAGTAATGATATTTTCGATACTTTTAAACTCACAGCAATCGTTGCTAAATATGACGACTTGAAATGGTTTCCTAATTAGTGACTCATTTACTCACGAAGTAAAGTGTCTAATTTTGTTGACCTGTCTACTTTGATTCCTTACCACCATTTTATACTCTAGCTACGAAAAGCTTAATTCCTTTGAATATTGAATTTTAATTTTACTTAGCGTTGTTGCTATCTTATTCATTGTTCAGTCTTACGACTTACTTACTGTGTATCTCTCAGTCGAATTTCAAAGTTTAACTTTTTATGTCTTGTCTAGCTTCAAAAGAACCTCAGAGTTCTCCACGGAAGCTGGGCTTAAATATTTTGTCCTGGGTGCATTTTCTTCTGCACTTTTGTTGTTTGGATCTTCTTTAATTTACGGTTTAACGGGTTTAACAAACTTATTAGATCTCTCAAGACTTTTCACAGGTATTACGATAACAGAACTGTCGTTGTTTGTTGGTGTTATTACGGGTTTTACTTTCATCCTTACAGCCTTGTTATTCAAATTAAGTGCAGCCCCGTTTCATATGTGGTCACCCGACGTTTACGAAGGATCCCCAACTTCCGTAACGTTATTCTTTTCTATCATGCCGAAGTTAGCTATCTTGAGCTTACTTTTTAAGTTCTTGATGTTTAGTTTTCACGACTTCGTGGTTTTTTGGCGCAATATCGTCTTAACTTGTACAGTTTTATCCATTTTAGTTGGAACGATGAGCGCATTTTCACAGATCAAGTGGAAGCGTTTCTTTGCTTATAGTTCAATAAATCACGTTGGTTTTTTACTATTAGCATTACTCCCAGGAAACTTAGAGGGGATGTCAAGTTCTATTTTTTATGTTGTCATTTACATGATAACTATGTTAGGCGCTTTCTCTTTTGTTTTGATGTTAAGATTTTTCAACTATTCTGGCCACTACCAAACCCGTTATTTATCTGATTTGACGTCTTTAGCAAAATTCAACCCCTCGTTAGCTGTTTCCCTGACTATAACTTTATTCTCCATTGCGGGAATCCCGCCTTTTGCCGGTTTCTTTTCTAAATTGTTCGTACTTTTATCCGCTTTACAAACTAATTCTTTCGGTGTCGTCATATTTGTTGTACTAATGAGTTGCGTAGCGTGTTTTTACTACATAAAACTAGTAAAAAATATGTACTTTTCTTCGTTGGATGAGTGAAAAATTTTGTATCCCACAAACAAACTAAATTCGTTGGTGTTAGGCTTCTCGCTCTTATTTACTCTATTCATTTTTTATGATATAGAACTAATTTCTTTATCTTCAACCTTAATTTCTTTATCTTTCCTAAATTAAAAGTTTTCAAATCTACGTAGAATATGTTTTTATTCAGCTCAATTTTAAAGATCATTCTGATCATTTTACCCTTATTAATTGCAATTGCTTATATGACTTTGGCAGAAAGAAAGGTTATGGCTGCTATGCAACGACGAAAAGGGCCTAACGTAGTCGGAATATTCGGTTTATTGCAACCACTAGCCGATGGTTTGAAACTTTTCGTAAAAGAAACTGTTCTTCCTTCGAGTGCAAATTTAATTATTTTCATCCTCGCACCTGTCTTAACCTTTCTACTAGCATTAATTTCTTGATGCGTTATACCTCTCGGGGAAGGTACGGTTTACTCGGATATAAACGTCGGGGTTTTATACATTTTAGCAATTTCTTCACTGGGAGTCTATGGAATAATAACTTCAGGATGAGCGAGTAACTCAAAATATGCCTTTTTAGGCGCTCTTCGTTCGGCAGCGCAAATGGTTTCTTACGAAGTGTCTATCGGATTAATTTTAATTAACATTTTACTGTGCAGCGGCTCGTTAAACTTCAGCGAAATAGTTCTAGCGCAACAATCTATTTGATTTGCTTTTCCGCTTTTACCGGTTCTTGTTATGTTCTATATTTCTATCCTAGCCGAAACTAACCGTGCTCCTTTTGATTTACCTGAAGCGGAGGCGGAACTAGTAGCAGGATACAACGTAGAATACTCAGCCATGGGATTCGCGCTGTTTTTTCTAGGAGAATATGCAAACATGATTTTAATGTGTAGTTTAACTACAGTTTTGTTTCTAGGTGGCTGACTACCTCCACTCAATTTGGTAGTATTTTACTGAATCCCCCCGACAATTTGGTTCGGTATAAAGACAACTTTTTTACTTTTTGGTTTCATTTGGGTACGTTCCTCGTTTCCAAGATACCGCTACGACCAATTGATGCGTCTTGGTTGAAAAATACTTTTACCCCTGTCCTTGTCTTGAGTTTTTTTAGTTTCAGGAGTCTTGCTAAGTTTCAACTGGTTACCCTAAACTTATTTAACAAAAATGAAATTAATTTTTACAGAATATTCCGCGATTTTACTTTTTTTATTAGTGTCTACTCTTTTATCATTCGCAATTTTTATTCTGTCTTATTTATTAGTTCCGCAAAAAGCAGATCAAGAAAAAGTAAGCGCTTACGAGTGCGGATTTAACCCATTTGATGATGCACGTGCAACCTTTGATATTAGATTTTACCTTGTAGCAATCCTTTTTTTAATTTTCGATTTAGAAATTAGTTTTCTTTTTCCGTGGTCTTTGGTGTTAGGAGAAATTTCTGCAACTGGATTTTGGAGTATGATTACCTTCTTAATTGTACTAACCATCGGCTTTATCTATGAATGATACAAAGGAGCACTTGAATGAGAATAAACCCAATTTCAAAACTTTTAACTTAAGAAAAAACTGCAAAGTACTTGACCCCATCTCGAACTCAAAAGTACTTTTTTCACTGAAACTACTGCAATAGTGTGGGAATCTTAGTCAGTTAAAACTATTATTATTCAACCATGAAAAACAACAATAAAAATTTAGTAGTACTATCAATTTTATTTACTTCAAGCAATATCTTGTACTCAATAACCGAATCTAACGGGCATGTTGTTTTCTGAACTTCTTCCGGTACGCAAAAACTGAAAGGCACCAAAAAAATAACATCAACATCAATTACAAACTCAATCCGTTACATTATCCAAAAGATTCAGAGTTTGGGGGGTAAATATGTTTATCTTAAAATGAGAGGATTCAACAAAAATAAAAGGTCGGTTACGAAGCAGTTGAAACAATCAACTTTAAAAATCTTATTAATTTCTAATCAGTTATTCTACCCCCACAATGGATGTAAACTGTCGAAAGCTCGTAGGGTCTAGCATTCTGGCGGGCGAAGTAGTTCAAATGGTTAGAACGTTGGAATCATAATCCAAAAGCTGTGGGTTCAAATCCTATTTTCGCTACCTCTACAACTATAGGCTAGATAGCAGAGTGGTTATGCAAAAGATTGCAAATCTTTAAAAGGTCGGTTCGAACCCGATTCTAGCTTTCAACGAGAGGCTTACAAACAAATCAAAATACTTATATAATGAACGTTACTCTTCAAAGTGCAAAAATGATAGGAGCTGGACTAGCAACTATTGGCCTAACTGGTGTCGGAGCTGGTGTCGGAATTGTGTTTGGGTCTTTAGTTATGGCTTATGCTCGTAACCCTTCCCTAAAACAACAACTATTCGGTTATACCATTCTAGGTTTCGCGTTAACGGAAGCTGTTGCTTTATTCGCGTTAATGATGGCTTTTTTAATTTTATTTACTTAATAGTTTAATTTATTTTTAGATAGTAGGGTATGACGTAAAGGTATCGTATTTGCCTTGGACGCAAAAAACTGTAGGTTCGAACCCTACTACCCTAAAAGTTTCTTCGTTGGATGAATGGCCGAGTGGTTGAAAGCACCAATTTTGAAAATTGGCGTAAAACAAATTTATCGTGGGTTCGAATCCTACTTCATCCGAAAACTTAAAGGTGTCCAGATAGCTCAGCGGTAGAGCATAGGATTGAAAATCCTTGAGCCATGGGTTCGAATCCCATTCCGGACAAAAATATTCACGGCAACCTATGTTCAAATTTGATGTTCTGAATCGCCCGTTGGCGCCTCATTTATTAATTTATGTACCTCAAGTGTCATCGCTATTTTCTATTTGACACAGAATTTCAGGTGTTGTTTTAGTTTGTTTACTAGCGAGTTTTCTACTAACAATTAAATCGATTTCTAGTCTCGACCCAACCCAACTTTATTTCCCAACCGCAATCTTATTAAAATCTCAATGACTAATCAACTATGTTTATCTATTTAGTTTAACTATATTTTTATACCACTCACTTAACGGGATTCGTCATATGGTTTGGGACCTAACATTCCTTATGAATGCTAGAAATTTGTTTAAGTCTTCTTCTACTCTTATCTTCTTAGTACTTCTAGTTCTATTTTCAAACTTATTCAGCCTACAATAAACATGTTTACCAACAAAAATAGTCAAAAAATATCTTTGACTAAAACTATCATAAACTACCAAAAGTTCATAAGAATATACCGATGAAACCCCGGTCTGAAACTGAATCCTTGATTCTCGATTCACCCAATTTCAATAAATAGTTGTGGACCCATGGTTTTAGACGCTTTAATTCAAATAAAAGACCATCAAGATTCGACTTTAACTTTTCGTCGCTCCTGTAGAGAAGGTATTTGCGGAAGCTGTTCTATGAATATTAATGGAACGAATTCGCTAGCTTGCTTACACACCCTAAAAACAAACGAAAAATTTATAACAATTTACCCTTTACCCCATATGTATGTAATAAAGGACTTAGTCCCAGACCTCTCAAACTTTTATGCTCAATACAAGTCAATTAAACCGTGACTTATAAACGATTACAAACCTTTAAAAAAGGAGTACTTACAGTCAAAGATAGATAGGTTCGAGTTGGATGGTTTATACGAGTGCATTCTATGTGCCTGTTGCTCGGCGAGTTGTCCTAGTTATTGGTGGAATCATGATAAATACTTGGGACCAGCTGTTTTATTACAAGCTTATCGTTGACTTGTTGACTCTAGAGACTCCAGTACCAAATCTCGACTAGACTTTTTAAATCACAGAATGCGTCTGTTCAGATGTCATACAATAATGAATTGTAGCAAGACTTGCCCAAAATCCTTGAATCCTGGGAAGGCCATTTCAGCAATAAAATATCAAGTTCTAAAAGGATAGGCGAAGAATGGGATTCGAACCCACAACCTTCAGACTCACAATCTGATGCTTCAAACCTGGCCGAGCTCGCTTCGCCTCTTTTATTTTTAATGGTCTGCACTACTTAAAAACTTAACGCGGAAATAACTCAACTGGTAGAGTATAACCTTGCCAAGGTTAAAGTTGAGGGTTCGAATCCCTTTTTTCGCTATACAATCTAAGCAATACAAAAATGAACATTGGTATTTTTCTATTCTATTTATTCTCATCGTTTGCCCTACTATCCTCATTGATGGTCATTGGTTTATCGAACGCTGTCCACTCAGTACTCTTTCTCATTCTTGTGTTTTGTAATGTAGCTGGTTTGTTGCTACTACTAGGAGCTGAGTTTCTCTCATTCATGCTCATCATCATTTATGTTGGAGCAATTGCAGTTTTATTCTTGTTTGTTGTCATGATGTTAAACACGAAGGTAAATTCCGTTGTGGTCAACTCTTCTTCGGTTTGGCCTATAGGTGTCTTGATATTTGTAACCTTGCTTCTACAACTTTTTAACTCAACTTATGACTTGGATCTAACTCAATTTCACCATCAAAAGGAATTACTTTTAACTTCTTGAGCATTCGAAAACAGCAACTCAAATAATGTTCAGGTAATCGGTAAAGTTTTGTATACTTATTACAGTTTGTTGTTCCTAATTTGTGGATTGATTTTATTGGTGGCAATGATAGGTGTTATTGTATTGACTATGCACCAACGTGTCGATGCCAAAACGCAAGAAGTTAATTTTCAATTAGCACGAGCTCCAGGAAAAGTAGTGAAATTTTTGAATTTGCGTAGACTAAATTAAACGGATATGACGGAATTGGTAGACGTGTTAGGTTTAGACTCTAATGATTGTATCGTGAGAGTTCAAGTCTCTCTATCCGTATGTATAAAAAATCAAGGAAATCCTTTTCTGCAAAGGATTTCCTTGATTTTTTATACATTAAACTCTAGGAGAAATTTTTCTATACGACCTAATAAAGGTAGTAAGACTAAAAAATAGACGAAATAGTACACACTCGCAACTTGACCTATGATTACATAGGGCTCTTCAACAGGCATTCCGCCAATTCAACCCAGAAGTAGGCAGCAACTTATCATGGCTCAGTACAGAAATCTATAAATGGGTCTAAACCTAGAACTGCGGATTTCTGTACTATGAATTCAAGGTAATAAAGCTAAAACTGCAATTGCAGAAATCATTGCTGTTACACCTCCTAATTTATGAGGAATACTTCTCAAAATCGCATAGAAAGGTAAGAAGTACCACTCTGGGACAATATGAGCTGGAGTCACCATGGGGTTGGCTTCGATGTAATTATCAGGATGGCCTAAAATATTAGGTGAAAAGTAAACAAAAACAGAAAAAAAGACGATGAAAACGGTTAATCCTAAAAAATCTTTAATAATGAAATATGGAAACATACTAATTTTATCTACACCCGAGTCAATTCCCAGAGGGTTCCCAGAGCCATCTTGATGGAGAACTGCTAGGTGTACAAGGGAAACAGCTGCGATTACAAAAGGTAGTAGATAGTGTAAACTAAAAAAACGGTTCAGTGTCGCGTTGTCCACCGAAAATCCACCTCATAACCAAGTTACAATAGAGTTTCCTACTAACGGGACGGCGGACACCAAGTTGGTGATGACTGTTGCTCCTCATAAACTCATTTGGCCTCATGGCAGAACGTAACCAATAAACGCTGTTAATATCATAAGGAGAAGAATGAGAACACCTATTACCCAAACTCAATGGCGTGGTTTCGCGTACGAACCAAAGTATAAGCCTCTGAATATATGAGCATAAACGACGATAAAAAACATGGACGCACCATTTGCATGGATATAGCGAAGTAGCCATCCATAGTTGACATCACGCATAATATGTTCTACACTGGCAAAAGCTAGATCTACGTGAGGAGTATAGTGCATAGCCAAAAAAATTCCGGTTACTATTTGAATAATTAAGCAAATTGATGATAAAAACCCAAAGTTTCAGGCATAATGGATATTTATTGGTGTAGGATAGTCAATTAAGTGGTTATTTACAATTGAGATAAGAGGACGTTTTATAAGGCGCATGAAATATGAATTTTTACAATGTGTATATTTCTGAGATATAGAAGTACTCGCTACCGGATTCGAACCAGTAACCTAAGAAAGAACGGATTTTAAATCCATCGTGTTTACCCTTTTCACCAAGCGAGCCTATCTTGATTTTCTGGTACAAAAGGATTCGAACCTTTAAGTGTTGGCATCAAAAGCCAGTGCCTTACCATTTGGCGATGTACCAAAAGCGAACAATGGGATTCGAACCCATAACATCTAGCTTGGAAAACTAGCGAATTTACCGATTCCTCTATGTTCGCTGTGCGTTAGGTACAATAAAGAATCTTACTGATTCTTTAGTTCCTTAAGGTACTCACGCAGTGATATCTTGTGGATACATAAAAAGTAGGGTGTTTGCAAAACATGTTTGCAAAAATGCTGCGTTGACACAACCTGACTTAATCTTCGGGACAAAAGTAACACAATTAGTTTCGTTGTTTGCTGCTCTAAGTTTTGAATAAGCTTGAATTTTTTAGGGTAAAGCGTTTCAGATTTGAGAACAGAATAAAGGGGAAGTTTATCGATAATTAAGCTACTCAGTTGTAAAAAATGTTTCTTTAATTCAGTAAAATCAATCGATAAATTTTGAAAGTTATCTCGTAATTTAGTACTGCAAATCAAAGCTTTTAATAATTGAGTTAAAGAAGATTTTAACGAGTTCTCAGTTTTCAAAGAACGTTTAGTCAAATCCGTAGAAACCGACTCACTAAGTTTAGTAAAGGTAAGTCAACAAAAAACTACAAAGCAAAGAAGAATAAGTGTTTCTTCATTTAAAAGAACGATATCTTGATAAATTAGAACAAATGAAGTTAAAGTGATAAAGCTGAAGCCAAACATTTTTTATTATTTTATGAACCCCCTCACCAGTAAATTGATACAAATAGAAATAATCAAATAACGTCTACAAAGTGCCAGTACCAAGCTGATGATTCGAAACCGAAGTGATGCTGTCTGGTTAATTGATACTGCGCCAATCTAGCTAAACAGACACTTAGGGAGATTGTTCCAATTAAAACGTGAAAACCGTGAAAACCTGTTGCCATGTAGAATGTTGAACCATAGATTCCATCGGATAATCTAAAATCAGCCATGTTGTATTCGTACGCTTGGAAAGAGGTGAAGATAGATGCTAGTACAATTGTTAAAGCTAAACTCAAGATAGCTTGAGTCCTTAAATTTGAAGTAATAGCGTGGTGACATCAAGTTACGGTACAACCTGAAAGTAGCAAGATTAACGTATTCAAAAACGGGATCTCTCAAGGGTTCAAAACACTAATTCCTTTGGGAGGTCAGATAGATCCTACTTCGATAGTTGGGGCTAAACTGCTATGAAAAAACGCTCAGAAAAACGCGAAAAAGAATAAAATCTCAGATATTATAAACAGGATGACTCCGAACCTCAATCCTTGTTGCACGATACCTGTGTGATAACCTTCGAACGTTGATTCCCTTACAACGTCTCGTCATCAAACGAACATCACAAGTAATAAGAAGACGAAACTTATTGAAAGGATGAAACCGCCGCGAGAGTAAGCATGCATGTACATAACACCACTTGTAGCACAGGAAAACGCACACAAAGAAGCTATGAATGGTCACGGACTAGGATCAACAAGATGGAACGGGTGTCTCTGAACGGATTTAGAGATTTGAGATAGAATAGTCATTTGTATACTAATTTAACAGTTTTTGTTCTTAGGTGAATTTTTTTCTTTTTGCTTAAGAAAAGGATAAATTGATTTTAGGTAACCTGGTAAGTTCTTGAATTTTATCGAAAAGAGGATCAAAAACAAAGCGATTATCAATATCAATTGAAAGATTGAAATTCTCATGATTACTCACTTAACTTATTAGAAATTCATGAAACGTAATCCGGTAAGGACGTGGCTTCAACAACAATTGGCATAAAACCATGATTAATACCACAGATTTCACTACATTGACCGTAGTAAAGTCCTTCTCGCTTGACAAAGAGTGAGGTTTGATTTAAACGTCCTGGAATTGCATCGCATTTTACTCCTAGTGCTGGTACAGCTCAACTGTGCAATACGTCAGCCGCAGTCACAATTATGCGAATATGAGTATTAGTTGGTATAACCATACGATTGTCTACTTCTAGCAATCTGTATTGACCCATTTGTAAGTCTTCTTCGGGAATCATATAACTATCGTAATTGACTGATTCGTTATTTTCATCGAAGTAGTCTGAGTATTCGTAACTTCAGTATCACTGATGACCTAGAGTTTTAACCGTGATAGCCGGAGAGATAATCTCATCCATTGCATAAAGAAGAGAAAATGAAGGAACTGCGATTACTAAAAGAATAAAAGCTGGGGTAATTGTTCAGATCATTTCAATTAACGTTCCGTGCGTTAAGGACGAAGGAACCGAATTTTGGCTTTGTTCAAAGTGTCAAAGTGTGCGTCCTAACATTCAAGAAACAAAAACGGAGATTACGCATATAAAGAACATTAAGTCATGGTGTAAGTTAATGATACCTTCCATAATTGGTGTTGCAGGGTCCTGAAATCCTAGTTGTCAGCTTTCTGCAGAGTCCGTAATTGCGATATTTGGGTAAAGAGTGGATTTTAGCGTATTATTCATTTCTATTGTTTTTCGTTTCACAAATTAAAGGCATTTCTTCAAAAGTGTGGTAAGCAGGAGGCGAAGTTACAACTCATTCTAAAGTAAAAACCCCTTGCTTTTTTGGTTGCTCAAATTCTCAGGGGAAACTACTACAAGGGTTATTTGAAGTTAATGAGCTGAAAACGATATAGAAAAAAAATAAAGTGCTGAAGAGAGCAACGTACGAACCGTAAGACGCAACCAAGTTTCAGTTAGCATAAGCGTCTGGATAATCGGGGATTCGTCTCGGCATGCCTGCTAAGCCCAGAAAATGCATCGGCATGAAAGTAAGATTTACTCCAATAAATGTTGATCAGAAATGAATCTGGCCTAACGTTTCTGGATACTGTAGACCCGAAATTTTACCGAATCAGTAATAGAAACCGGCAAAAATTGCGAAAACTGCTCCCATGGAAAGTACATAGTGAAAATGTGCAACAACATAATAAGTATCGTGAAGGCTAATATCTAATCCTGAATTAGCTAATACAATTCCAGTTAATCCACCAATAGTAAATAAAAAAATAAACCCAATTGCAAATAACATAGGCGTTTTTAGGTAAATCGAACCTTCCCACATGGTCGCTATTCAGCTAAATATCTTGATTCCCGTTGGGACCGCAATAATCATAGTAGCAGCTGTGAAGTAAGCACGAGTATCAACATCTAAACCAACTGTATACATATGATGCGCTCAAACAATAAAGCCTAGAACCCCAATTGAAACCATAGCATACACCATACCAATGTAACCAAAAACCGGTTTTCTTGAAAACGTTGATACAATATGACTAACCATACCGAAACCGGGTAAAATAAGAATATAAACTTCGGGGTGTCCGAAAAATCAGAATAGGTGTTGATACAGAACCGGATCTCCTCCACCCGCCGGGTCGAAAAATGAAGTATTGAAGTTGCGATCAGTTAAAAGCATTGTAATAGCGCCTGCTAATACCGGAACCGCCAACAAGAGTAAGAATGCTGTTACAAATATAGATCAAACAAATAAGGGAATTCTATACATGCTTTGACCTGGGCTGCGCATATTTAGAATTGTCGAGATAAAATTGACAGCGCCTAAAATAGAAGAAGCCCCCGATAAATGTAAGCTAAAAATTGCTAAATCTACAGCGGCTCCTGAATGGCTTTGAATTGAGCTCAAAGGTGGGTAAACCGTTCATCCGGTGCCTGCTCCTACTTCAACTATAGCCGAAATTAGCAGTAGGCAGAGTGAAGGAGGAAGTAGTCAAAACGAGATGTTATTTAACCTTGGAAAGGCCATATCTGGACTACCAATCATTATTGGTACTAATCAATTCCCAAAGCCCCCAATCATTACAGGCATAACCATGAAAAAGATCATGAGAAACGCGTGGGCTGTTATAAGAACATTGTAAACTTGATGATTTCCTAAAAGTAAATGGTTGCTTGGTTGAGCTAATTCCATGCGAATTAACATCGACATGCATCCGCCCAAAACACCTGAGAGGGCCCCAAAAATTAAGTAGAGTGTACCAATGTCTTTGTGGTTTGTTGAGAAAATTCAACGGTAAATTCATCGAGTAAAAGAAAGTTGCATATTATGTGTTCTGGTTTGCTTTATTAATCTATTTTTCGAATCGAGAGAGACGGGATTCGAACCCGCAACTTTTAGTGCGACAGACTAACACTCGGCCTTTAAGTTTCTCTCCCTTCTGTTTTATTACTGAATATTGTAGCTTTTAACTAATGCAATTTTAAGTTTCAGCGTTTTTTTCAAAAGATCGAAGATTGTTGACATTTGCTGGTCTGAAACTCCTTCGAATTCAATTAAAATAGTGCCAGGTCGTAAAAAAATTGCTTTTGAATAAATTGCGCCTTTACCTTTTCCCATACGCGATTCAGAACTTAATTTTGTTAGAGTTAGGTTAAACAATACTAAGAATCAAACTTTGATTGCTTTTTTATTGTTTTTTATTGTTTTTAAAAGTGAACGTTGAATTGAGTCGAGTTGATCTTTCGTTAGTTTGCCAAACGATAAAGACTTTACACCAAACCTTCCAAATTTTAGGGTATTACTAGATTGTTTGTGCTTTAAAGAGTAAGGTGTATGGGTTTTTTTCGAGGTAATCATATTTGTTTTATTTGATACTATAAAAAAGTCAGACTTGGACTCCACAAGTTCCTGATTTTGTGTAAATTTCTTTATTTGAGTATTCGACAATACCACTTAAACTGGTCAACGACAAACGCCCAAGCGTTTGCTCGAGACTTTTTGCCATTTGATTCGAACTATCTATTTTGCCGGATAGCTTAATTTTGAAGCCAATCAATTTTGTTTCAATGAGTCCTAATTTGAAGTACGAAACACGTGTGAAATTCAAATAAGACTTTAACAATTTACATAGGTTTAGAATAACTTTTTTCGGGGCAGTTTTTTTGTCAAGCAAATGCCAAGAATACCAAATTATTAAATTAGGGGTTAGAGATCATTGAAGCTTTAAGTAAAAACGAATAGTTGGTTCTATGAGAATCGACTTTTTGAGTAGTTTGGGTAGAAATTTTAGAAATTTTGGACTCTGTACCTTTTGGGAGTAGGTAAGTGGTGAATAATAGATACTTAAAAGCACTTTATTTTGTCGTATTTTTCACTCTTGGTAATTTAACAAAAAGTCATTCAATAAAAAGTATCTAGGTAAAAGTTTTTGAATTTGTAGTTGTTTGTGTAAGATTGTGGAATAAACGTTAAGTGGTTTACCGTAATTTTGTAACGTTGAATCTCAGACTTGAGTTGTGCCAAGTCTAAAACTTGTTGGGTTAATTTTTTGTGCCATTTGTTATAGTTTTGGTTAAGTTAGATTAGAAATCTTTTTGAATAGTTTCGTATTTATTAAAATATTTTATTACTAAATTTGTTTTTAAACCGATCAATCTAATAATCTTTTAGATTATTCATGAAAAATAGAAAGAGAGCCTTGGTACTTTTGATTCTTTCAGTACTTATGCTTGAATTAACGTGGCTAATTGACTATGCTAATGGATTAACAATCAATACACTAGTGGTTAACGTATTTCGATCCTCTCGTACTAGAAATAAATTCTTTATTTTTCTTTCTCGCAGTAGATAGGGACCGAACTGTCTCACGACGTTCTGAACCCAACTCACGTACCTTTTTAACTAGCGAACAACTAGACCCTTGAAATCTGCTTCAATTTCAGGATAAGATGAGTCGACATCGAGGTATCAAACCGTGACATCGATACGAACTCTCAATCACGATGAATCTGTTATCCCTAGAGTTCCTTTTATCTGTTGAACGATATTAATTCCACGCTTAAATATCGGGTCATTATGGCTGACTTTCGTCTCAATTCGATTTATCAATCTAATTGTTAAGCAGCTTTTGCCATTACACGTTGATTAAAAAAGATAATCAAAGCTACCTTTGCGCATCTCCGTTACGCTTTAGGAGACTCTCGTCCCAAGTAAACTTCCTTCTTTATACGGTTTTTATTGACTAAGTTCAATAAATAAGTAAAATATTATAAAGTAGAGTGGTATTTCATAGCCGTGAATACTCCCACTTATGCTACGCAACAATATAATTTTTACAGTACAAAGATAAAGTAAAGGATCTAGGGTCTTTCCGTCTTACTGCAAGTAACCTACATTTTCATAGGTATTGTAATTTCGCTGAAGTTATATTCGAGACAGTAAAGCAATCGTGACGTCATTCATGCAGGTCGGAACTTACCCGACAAGGAATTTCGCTACCTTAGGATTCTTATAGTTAGAACCGCCGTTTACTTGTAATTTGAATTTAAGCTTAACACAAAAATTTATTATTTTCAAGCACCGGGCAGACGTCAGACTCTATACTTTTTGTTTAATTTGCAGAGTCCTGTGGTTTTGATAACCAGTCGTTGCTTCTTATTTAATGCTACCTCATTGGAGGCTCTCTTTATTGCGAACGTACAGAGTTAATTTGCCGAATTCCTTGAATATAATTTTTTCATTCACTTTAATCTTTTCGATAAGCTTACCAGCGTCGGTTTAAGTACGGTCTTTAGTTTACTATAGTTCTTTCTCGAAAAATTTAAATGTAATTTTTGACCAAAAAAGATTTAAAATTTGACAAATTAAGTTTTTTTTCATAGTTTATGCTACATATAGATGGTTTTGTAAAATTTCTATCAAGTTTAATTTTCATTCGCCTTTTAAGAACCGACTAACTCAACGAAGTTAAAATTACGTTGAAACCCTTAAACTTAAAGTGACCAGGATTTTTTGACCTGGTTTTCGCTACTCATGTCAGCATTGGCGCTTCTGAATTAGTTTGACAATTTTTCAATAGACAAAAAGTTACAGAACGTTTCACTACCATTTGTGGTTTAAATTCGCTACTTCGATATATAACTGGAGTCTTCTTTCATTTTAGATTTAAGAAGAAAAAATAGTGAGCTAAAACGCTATCTCTAGTGAAAGGCTGCTTCTAAGCCTATCTAAACTATTATTTGATGCTTCATAAAACTTTTTCACTAAGTTATAATTTAAAGATCTTAGTATGCGATCTGGATTGTTTTCCTTTCGTTTTTGGACCTTCTCGCTCAAAAACTGACTACTAATCTTATTGAATTGTCATTCGGAGTTAAATTAAACTTAGTAAGTTTTTACACCCCTTTATTTACTTTGTACTCTACCTAAAATTGATTGTTTAAGATTAATGTTGTACTAAAATACATTTCGTGAAAAACCGGCTATCTCCAAGTTTGATTAGTCTTTCGCTCCTATCCACGAATCGTCTCCACATTTTGCTACATGTGTGAGTTCGGTCCTAAAAAACATGTTAATGAATTTTCAACCTGTTCGTGAGTAGATCACTTGGTTTCAGGTTTAATAAGTATTACTTGTATGTTGTTTTCATATTTATACTTAAACTCGCTATACTTATTAACTTACTGACTCATTATGCAAAAGGCACTTCGTTATTAAACTTTAACTTCGAATAGTTTATAAGCATCGAATTTCACTGTAACCCTTTCGGGATTTTTCACCTTTTCTTCACAGTACTCGTTTACTATCGATTAAAAAAATTGGGTGGCTTAGAAGGTGGGTCTCCTTTGTTCATACAAATTAAGCTTTCATATTACTTAACTTATTAATTTATTAACTCAGTACAGGGCTTAAACCTTTTAAAGCAACGTATAGTTTTTTGATCCATAAATTTCGATAGCCTTTATTTGTTTTCATTCACCACTACTTACAAATTCTCGTTTGATTTCTTGCGGCGGTACTAAGATGATTCAGTTCTCGTCGTTTTATAAAGTTATTGTTTGAGTTTACTCTCAGGAAATTTGCGGATCACAGGCCTGTGCCTTACCACAACTTTTCGTAGCGTGACGTCCTCAATTTTTTATCAAGGTTTCTGTTCAATGCTTGTTAAAGAGATTCTAAAATTTCTTAACCAAAAA